CTTCAATTCATCTTGTTGATTCATATTAGTATTTTATGTGAATAAAATTTTGGAAAAATATAGAATCTATATTGATTTAGAATTTAGAAGAAATAGAGAATTTGAAGATAAATGAAAGAAATTACAAATAAAAAAATTATATGGAATCGTGAAAGACGGAAGAATCCTTCGAAACTAGTCTTATTCTTATATTGTATTGACAATTTAAAAAAACTGCTCATACTATGAGCATAGTATCAATATACTGTTGATCGAGCAAGTATGCCCCCATCGTCTAGTGGTCTAGGACATCTCTCTTTCAAGGAGGCAACGGGGATTCGAATTCCCCTGGGGGTAGGGTACTACGAAAGGAAATGGGTCATTCTCAATCTAAATAAGCCTATAGTGGATTAGTGGATTCTTCCTGGGTCGATGCCCGAGCGGTTAATGGGGGCGGACTGTAAATTCGTTGGCAAAATGCCTACGCTGGTTCAAATCCAGCTCGGCCCAAAAATTCGCCTATCCCACAAATTATGTCTTACTATAAAGATTCTGATTCATATCAGAATCTTTAAGTTAAGTATTTAAGTATAAAGCCAAGGAAAAAAGTAAGGCTAAGGCAAAAAAATTGGAATTCAATTTTAAATTTATATAAATTTATGTATGTGATACGCTTGATTTTTTTGGGATTGTAGTTCAATTGGTCAGAGCACCGCCCTGTCAAGGCGGAAGCTGCGGGTTCGAGCCCCGTCAGTCCCGAGAAATCCAATAAAAAAAATATATCAATTTCTCTCTCTATTCTCTGGCTCTATTCTCTGGGAAGAAGGGAAAATAGAATACCTTTCCACAAGATTAAAAAAAACTCATAAACATATCATTCAAATTGAATACTTCATTTTGATTTTGAATAATATCTGTGTTTCGTTACTTATTAATACACGCGTCAAGAACAAGAAATAGGGTATTCAATTTAAATTCAAAATGAGGTCCCTATTCTTATATTAATATTAGTATTAGCAGGGTAATTCATAATCTTTTTAAGTTAACTATTTTAAGTTAACTAAAAGGCTATTGGTATTTACAAGGAAATAAAGAAATAAACAATTATAAAATAGTTTCTTTGATGGAATATTCATGGAATTTTTCCATTTTTTTACCGGGACTTATATTGATATTTATCATATCACACTTTTTGAGTTTCCAAGAAAAGAAAAAAAAAACAATATTATTAATAAAGGGAGTCCCATTAGAAACATAAACAAACGAAATTTTCATTGGAATTCTATTTTTTTGGGTTTCATTGTAAACTATGTAAGTTAAGTGTAAAGGAAAGGTGGTTATAAGATACTAGATTGCATAATTATACAAGAAAGGCCATAAGATTATAGAAAATAAAGAAAAATAGGGTCAAAGAGTCAAGGTATTCTTGGATAATTGATTGATTAGATAAGGAATCAATTTTGAATTCGGTATGGATAAAAGATCTTCCTATGTTATACTATTCAATTCTCGACAATGAGTCGATTTAATAGTCCAGATATTGTTATTCATAACATTGACCTGATTCGATATCATCGAGATGTAATTCATCCCATTGAATTTACAGGCAAAAGATTGATAATCTCTATGGGATTAAATCCCGAGTTATTGCGAAGTAAAAAAAAAATGAAACGATGAGATTATGGAAGTAAACATTCTCGCATTTATTGCTACTGCATTATTTGTTCTAGTTCCAACTGCTTTCTTACTTATAATCTATGTAAAAACGGTTAGTCAAAGTAACTAATTTGACTGAAACTGAACTTCTTTCTTAGTATTAGTATTGAAAAAAGAAAAGGAAAACAATTTGAATTTCACGTTTGAAATGAAATAAAATGCGCGTACGAGACTAGAAATAGAAAAAGAAGCATTCTATTAGATTAGAGATAGTATGGTAGAAAGAAATGAATCTTTTTACCATACTATCGATTATTCTGATTACTGAATCTTCTTATTACTTAAGAAAATATCTATCTATCAAATTTTATTATATCGATCCAAGTTTTATTTCTCGGCTAAAAAACTAAATGAATCGTATTCCTCTTCCTAGAGTCCACTTCTACCCCATACTACAAGTGAAAGAGAAAATGTAAAAACTACCATTAAAGCAGCCCAAGAAAGACTTATTATATCCATGTGAATTATGTCCCCTATCTCTATAAATATTAAGCAATTCTTCTATTATTTTTTTCTATAATTTTCATTAATAATAGTGAAATTGATGGCGCAGAGTCAAAAATGGATTTGTAGCCAATCTTTATGAAAAAAAATCCAAGAAATCCATTTAATAACTTGTTCTTATAGTAGAATCAGGAAAAAATTTAATACAAGAAAAATATGCAGTGGCTTTTTTTTTTTTTATAATTCTCAAAGTCATTTTTGAATAGAATATGTATAAAAAGAGACCTATTTTTTGTTTCCCTTCATTAAGCTAGAGGTATAAAAATTAAAAATATAGAATAAAAATAGGTTATTCTTTATCACATATCCCTCTTTCATTTCCGGTTGGGTCTAATTCTACTTGGTCTGCGTGAAAAAATTGGAAAATAGACTAGAGTCAAAACTACATTAGTAGTAGAAAGGTTATCTTATTCATATTTGATGAATCCTTTTCATTAACACTAAGAGAATCTTTCCTTGAATTGAATATCAGCAGTACCAGTCTTACGTATTCACATAACTTTAGCTTTGAGGGAAAAGAACCTCTCAATCTATATGCTTAGAATCCAGTAAATATCATGAGTCCCCTTCTCTACTTATTTTTTATGAATCAAAATTTGGCAAGTTATCTCAAAGAATAAAAGAATACTGGATTTAGAGTTTGTTACCAGGCGACACCCGGATTTGAACTGGGGAAAAAAGGATTTGCAGTCCTCCGCCTTACCACTCGGCCATGTCGCCGCCAAAACAATAAAATAAAAAGAATAGATGACAGTATTTTCCCCGCTTTTGGTTAGGACAAGATTGATTGCTCAACTTTCTTTATTGTACTTGCATCTTGAATTTGAATCCCACTACATGGATTCCTTTTCTAAAGAGATCTTCCTTTTTTATTGGATCGACCGACTACTTTTATTGATTTGATAGTCTCTGAAAACCTACAATAGCTAATAATTTCTCCTTCTTTTACCCTTTGAATTAAAAACAATTCAAAACAGAATGGGAATTTTGAGGACGATATAATCAAATCAAAAATAAAATTATACATAACGAATCAGTATTAATTAAAAAAAAAACTTTTTCAATCAACTCTATATCAATTATAACAACAATTATGAATATATGTAAACCCCAAAACATAAATTGTTTTACAGATATCTAATTGAATGTCATATTTTTATATGATGACTATCATGAATTTTTGAATTTTCAATAAAAAATTAGTGTGTTGAATTTAAAATTTTATTTTATAAAGTAGCACATCTTATTTTTTAATAGAATTCTCAATTCTAATCAAATTGAATTCTAATAAAAAAGGAGATGTCTATATGTTCCTATTTGAAAGAATTTGAACCCATAGCTATAAATAGCTATAAAATAAATAAACTTTTTAGTAAGCACTTCCATTGAATTTTACGGATGAATTTTACGGATTATTCTATTCTACTCAAAAAGTATGTAAAAATATCTTATGGAATTGACAAATAAAAAAAATTAAGTACTCAAAAACTCTACCTTTTTGATTATTTTGATTATTATGCTTTTATCTTAGCAAAAAGAAAAAAGATCTCATTTTGAATCTATTTATTTTTTTATCCAATCGGATTGAGATATAGAATCTCATAATAATAGTATCGTTGCAAATAGAATTGTAATAACTTTTGTTTTGTGTTTTGATATTCTATACAAAAACTAGATCTAGATAAAGTGAAGTGTCATTTAGAAATTCATTTTTTATTTGTTGCAAATTCAATTCGTGTAAAATTCCAATTTATTTATTCATTTATACGTCTACGTTTATACATATTTTCCAAATTAATTACATATATGGATATATATATCCATGGTGGATGTAGCCAGTCAAATTTTATGTAATTCAGTAAACAGAATATAAATTCCATCATTGATAGAGCTAGATCAACCTACATAATCGATGAAGAATTCTCTAATAATGGATGGAATTTTTTGCTAAATGGGAAATTCAAAATAAAATGCTCAGGGATGGAAATGAAGTAATGTCTACAATACCTGGGTTGAATCAAATCCAATTTGAAGGATTTTGTAAATTCATTGATCAGGGCTTAACAGAAGAGCTTGATAAGTTTCCAAAAATAGAAGATACAGATCAAGAAATTGAATTTCAATTATTTGTGGAAACTTATCAATTGGTAGAACCCTTGATAAAAGAACGAGATGCTGTATATGAATCACTCACATATTCTTCTGAATTATATGTATCCGCAGGATTAATTTGGAAAACCGGTAGAGATATGCAAAAACAAACTATTTTTATCGGAAACATTCCAATAATGAACTCCCTAGGAACTTTTATAGTAAATGGAATTTACAGAATTTTAATCAATCAGATATTGCAAAGCCCTGGTATCTATTATCGATCGGAATTGGACCATAACGGAATTTCAGTCTATATCGGCACCATAATATCCGATTGGGGAGGAAGATTAGAATTAGAGATTGATAGAAAAGCGAGGATATGGGCTCGTGTGAGTAGAAAACAGAAAATATCTATTTTAGTTTTATTATCAGCTATGGGTTTGAATCTCAGAGAAATTCTAGAGAATGTTTGTTACCCGGAGATGTTCTTGTCTTTCCTAAATGATAAGGAGAAAAAAAAAATTCGGTCAAAAGAAAATGCTATTTTGGAATTTTATCAACAATTTGCTTCTGTAGGTGGAGATCCGGTATTTTCTGAATCCTTATGTAAGGAATTACAAAAGAAATTCTTTCAACAAAAATGTGAATTAGGAAGGATTGGTCGACGAAATATGAATCGGAGACTGAATCTCGATATACCTCAGAAT